ATATGATATTGAGAAAAGATCAATCAATAAATATCTCTATGGATTCTCCTAATTTCATTTAGGGTATACTAAACGACTACGGTATCATATATTACGGTATCATATATAATGAAACTCAATTTCTTTCCTTTATTTGATTGTTTTTTGTTTCTTATTGTTTTCTTTAGCTTAGTTATATTTCCTTCGGATGAATCTAAAATACCAGACTATACCTTTCCCCATTTCGCGGGTACAAGAAAAAAGGGGGGGGGGGGGGGGGGGAAATATTCCCAATATCTTTTGTCCCTGCCCTTAAATCGAAATTAAATAGTAAGTGGGGACTGGAAATGAAAATCCCGTTCTCGCATTCGTTCTCCATTACATTGGTGGAACAAAAATATCTGATGCATCCATATGGAAATATTTGATACATGAAGTCATGTGACCCAATATCCATATCTAAGTCCTATATGGATATAAACCGATCTTTTTCTGGAACCAAAAAAAGATATTCAAAAATAGATTGTTCTTGTGACTCGGAATAAACATTTCTTTGTGGAGGAAAGGATGGGCGATTTATTCCTATGTGTCATCTAGGAACAAGAAGATTCAATCGGAAATATCGACAAATTCTTGCGTGGTCCAAGGAAATAAAAAAGGCCCGGCTTCCACAATTTCATCTCTATTGAAATTGAATATTATTTAATATCAGAATAGCTGATATAGTCACCATTCAATGGGTCAGGTCCACTTACTTTTTCTTTTATTGATTTCTAAATTTTCCGATCGGTTTTATTGGAACAATGGAGAAGTAGGAATGTTTTGGTTTGCTGATTCATAATCTGAATTGTATATCTAAAATATATATCATATGTACCAGGACCAAAAAAAAATGAAAAATGAAGAGAAGTATATCCTGTAATGACAATATAGCAGTCCTCCTAATAAGATTAGTGCAATTACTTATTATCATAATAAACAAATGTTTAACTTTGTACCTATAACTCATTCTCTAATTTATTTAGAATAATAACTCATTATGTGATGTGGGCAGTTACATTAGTTATTACAAATAACTATAAAAAATCTCTCTTTTCTCTGCTGAATAATTAACACTAAAACTGCAAACTTTAACTTCACGGAAAAAGCCCCTTATCGGATTTGAACCGATGACTTACGCCTTACCATGGCGTTACTCTACCACTGAGTTAAAAGGGCCCGCTTTATTCAATTCAGGAAGAATCCACTCGCTGCTATGAGTCTATTACATGATCTATATATTTACTATACATACATATATACATATATACATGTATACATAGGGATTTACTGAGGAACAATAAATTTGATTTACCTATACCTATGAAATTCTATGGAAATAAAATGATTATTCATATTTCTTTTGTTTTGTATATTTGAAAAATAGCATTGGTAATGCAATGAATTCTTTCAGGGCCGGGCCTATACTAATTGCTTTGCTTTTATTGACCCGTCCGGACGATATTCACTTGATTGATACATGTACCAATCTGACATCGATTCAAAAATATTTCATCAAATCCCTTCCCAGATTTACCAGTTCTACATCATATTTTTGAATCGATCAAAAAAAAGCATTCTATCGTTTTTAAATTTCCTGGCTTAGTATTAGTATTAGTGTGAGATAAAGATAGGTTATATCCCATCTTAATGATGAGTGAGTCGATGAGTAAAAATGGAAGAAGGGTTTGACTTACCTTTTCTGTCTGTCGACCAAATCATTTCCTGAAGGGATTCCATACTTCGTTATATATATATATATAGGATATAGTAGGACGGGATGATTCATGAATGAAAATCCGAAATCCTATGGAATCGTAGAAGCAGGAAAGATTTTTCGGATCTAGTCATCCCATTATACATTACATTATATTGACAATTCCAAAAAACTCCTCATACTATGAGCATAGTATGATGGCGATCGGGCGGGTATGCCCCTATCGTCTAGTGGTTCAGGACATCTCTCTTTCAAGGAGGCAGCGGGGATTCGACTTCCCCTGGGGGTAGGGTACTACGAAAGGAAGTTGATCATGGATTATCAATAAGCCTAGAATTTATTCTTCCTGGGTCGATGCCCGAGCGGTTAATGGGGACGGACTGTAAATTCGTTGGCGATATGTCTACGCTGGTTCAAATCCAGCTCGGCCCACTAATTCGCCGATCCATGATAACCAAATTTGTCCTCCGGAAATGCCCATTATTTATATTATAATGCCCCATATATTCTAAGTATTCTAAGGATATACGGGAATAAAATAAAGTATATAGGGAAAAAGGGTCCATTTTTTCTACAATACCCCTTGGTTTCTTTCCTATTTCTCACATCTTCTGATCTGTATAAAGATCTAGATTCCCAACTTGTTGCAAAGGTAGTAAAGAAAAAAAGAGTCATTTTTCCATTGAAAAATGGATTATCAATATATTGGCAGGATTAACAGTAATCCGTGTCATTCGGACTCTAGTCCGTATCCATGTGGATATCAGTATATCAGTCGTGTTTCTGTTACAACACGATAATATTTCTCATAAATAGAAACGAAACGAATGAAAGCATAAGAATACGTATATGCATGCTGTATACCTCACCCCGGGATTGTAGTTCAATCGGTCAGAGCACCGCCCTGTCAAGGCGGAAGCTGCGGGTTCGAGCCCCGTCAGTCCCGACCTCGGATCCGGATGAATCCATCAATTCATCTCCCCATTTTCTGTGATGAGGGGGGCCCGGGACAGGATTGAATTTCCTGTGGGGATCTTTAATTTATTTTTATTTCGTTTTTCGTTTCGAATTTTTCTATCATCGGACAAAGACGGGAATTTCTATTATTTGAACTAGTACTGATTGCTGGGGGCGAGGCATACGTAGTCGGAGGTATCGCCATACTGGGGATTCCAAGAGAGACCCACTGGTTTGACTTTTTCAATTGCTTCTTTATGATCCATGAAATGGAATAGGGTACAGAGTACCCCTATGTTTCAGGGAGTACATATACAAATTGTACTCGTTTATTCTACGATACACAGTTAACTAACTTAGTTACATAGTTACCCGGGCAGCAGAGTACTATTAAACCTACTCCCTTTTGTTTTCGAGATACGATTTTGTGCAACCTCAATTAGTAAAGTAATTAAAAACAATATATCTTATTCAAATTGCATGCTGAATTTAGCTTTCTGTCTCAGTCCCAATCCAAGGAAAAAGAGGTTCCTTACTTATTATTTTAGTCAAACAATGATCCCCCCCCCCTTTTTTTTTTTCTTTTCTACAAAGGGAATGAATCATTTTTTTTTTTTTTTCTTTATCTTTCTTTATATATATATATATTTTAGGGTTTCATCGAAGAAGGATAAAAATAAATAAAGAAATAATTTGTCGGAATAGGAATATTAGATCTTTTTTTTTTTATCGGGACCTTCCCTTATCCCATTTCTCTGTCTTCCAGGAGGATTAGATCATTGAAGATTAGATCATTACGAAAATTTCGCTTCGAGCTTAACTCCTTCCTTTTTCCATTTCACTCCTACTGTTTAGGTCTGTTACCAATGGAAGGCCGGCAACGGAACACAGGTCAGATGATACCTCGTCGGATGATTCTTATAAGGAAGATGATATATTTTATAAACTAAAGAATGAAAAAAAAAAAAAGATGAGAAATTCAATGGGATTCTTGATTAGATCAGGAATCCTATTTTTGATTCGGTATGGATAAAAGATCTTCCTATGTTATACTATTCAATTCTCGACGATGAATCGATTTAATAGATCAGATATTGTTATTCATAATATTGATCCGATTCAGTATCAACCATCAGGATGCAATCCATCCCATTGAATTTACAGGAGAAATCTTTTTTTTTCTATGGGATTAAATCCCGAGTTATTGCGAAGCAAAAAAAACGATGAGATTATGGAAGTCAATATTCTCGCATTTATTGCTACTGCGCTGTTCATTTTAGTTCCTACTGCTTTTTTACTTATCATCTACGTAAAAACAGTCAGTCAAAATGATTAGAATTAAACTTGACTTATTAGCTCTTATCAATGATTGACGAAATAAAAGGGATTCCAAGTCTTAAATGAAATGAGAGAACAGGAATCAAGAGTATAATAGATGGTGTAGTAGAAAGGTTCATATAGTTCTTTCTACCACACTATCTATTATTATATTGATTGTATAAATATTATATTGTATAAAGTGTATAAAGTTGTATTGTATAAATTAATAAAATGGATGGGTTTGATATAGACTAGATACAATATCTATAACAGATACCCCACGGAGTTCTATAGTCACTTCTTCTAATTTGAAAAAGAAGTAGTAAACCTCACCGATTTTTCATGTTTGAGCCATAACATGGGGTGAGTCAATAAAGCATAAATAAGATTACTAGAAGTATAAAACTTAAGGGAACACGCACGGATCACCCAACGCAAGATCTTATTATGCGTAGTACGTAGTACCTCTTTGAACAACCACTGCGTATATGGCATCTCCAGTAGAAAGTACGTATCCACGTAATAGTAGCAGTACTTCCTCTTTGAACAGTCAAGAAGGAAAAACAAATAAAAAAAAATGTGGGTTGGTTGCTCCTCATTGTAATATCCATAATTATGGTAAGAGCGGGTTCATCGAAATCGAATATTATATTTAGGAATAAGAAGAGTTCGGCTGGAAAAATTTCCTATCATGCGTATTCCTTTGAGTTTCGAAATACGAACAACATCAGAATCAAATCATTGAAATATTTGTTTGATCGAAAGATCATTGTTCATATATTACTGGATTACCCTAGAATTTATTGAAATGGATTATCTTAAAACGCTTCGCAGAAGGGTCTATTAAACATAAACCATTGATCCAATTTGATTACTCAACTTAATTAGTAGTACCCCTAGAGCCCACTTCTTCCCCATACTACGAGTGAAAGGGAAAACGTAAAGACCACCATTAAAGCAGCCCAAGCGAGACTTACTATATCCATGTAAATTATCTCCCTGATTTCTATGAATATGAAGGAATTATTCCATTTTCCATTATTAATCACTAATAATAGTGGAATCAATGGTGCAGAGTCAAAATGGTATTTTTCTCTAACGCTATTGATGAACCAATCCAATGAATACAAGAGTTCCTATACTCTAACTATACTATAAGGATCTCTGGTCGAATCGGAAAGCAGTAAGCAAAAGCAAGATATATAGCTACCCTTGGAGATCTTAAAGGAATGTTACTAATGAAAAATGTAGGATAGGAATAGTAAGACCCATTGTTTGTTTTGTTAGCTTTCATAAGCATAAGCAAAAAAAAAAACGGAAATAAAATGAAATATAAAATATATATATATACCATCAAGATGGAAAAGATAACTATCTTAACTATCTATCACATACTTCTATCTCCCCGCCCATCTAAGTCTTACTGTCTCTGTTTCTTTCTGTGAAACAATCGGAGGCACCCCATTCCGTTCTTGGCAGGGTGTTACATGTTACAAAAAGGGGAGAAGTCTTTTTTTGACTTTTATTATAAAATTGGATTCTCTATCTATATTATAGAATATATATATATAAGATATAGAATAGTTAGTTATTGTTAGTTATTGTATAACTATAATAGTTATAGTTAAGAGTCAATTACTCATCCACATCCAATCCAATATTGATTGGATACCTGAGTAAGTACTCAGGGACTCGTGAGAGTCTGGATATAAAATAAAAACTAGCCCTTTCCACAACTCCTAATTTGATTCCCCACCAACCTACCCAATCTAATTAAAGACTCAGTCAGTGGGCATCGCCCCAGTAGGGTAGGGTAATTAGGAAGTATTGATAGTGCTTCCTATAATCTCCCTCAGATCCTAGAATAGAAGCAAGGATTGGGTTTTCATTTAGAAACCCCCTTTGGCTACCTCGATTTTAGGTATCTGACTTTCGTAGTTATGAATCTCAAATTGAAGTTTTACTATCGATTCGATTGATAAATCAAATACAAATAAATGAAATAGCCCGAACCAATTGGTAATCAGTAATAAATAATAAATGAGGGTTTTTCATATTGATACCCGATTTTGACCATAACCAAATGCAAAAAATTCAAGTCTTTTTTTTTTTTTTTTTTATAGAGCCTCTCTATTCTTAAAGTATTCTTAAAATACAGTATCGACAACCCTAGTCATCCTTCCATCAGGCAAGAATTTTGTGAGTTCTATTTAGCATAGAAGGATAAGGTATTCCGAAGCTTTTCTTTTGTTGATCAGGCGACACCCGGATTTGAACTGGGGAGAAAGGGATTTGCAGTCCCGCGCCTTACCACTCGGCCATGCCGCCAAAATGACCCAAAATAGACCTAACTCTTTCTTTTTTTGTTTTCGTTTTTTTTTTGGGGGGGGGTTACTCAACCCTTTTTTTGGTTTGTGTTGGATTTTGAAAACGGGTTTCTTTATCCCTTTCCAAAGGGGATTCCCGGGTCCAGTCCAGGGTTCTCTTGGTTGTATAGTCCTAGTCCTTCAAAACATACAGCAAAACATACAGATCTTTGATATTGAAATAGAAAAAAAAATAGATTTCTAGCCACAGAGTCCAAAATTCAGGGTAAATTGGAACTATTAATTATTCCCTGTGAATTCATGAATAGTTCTTGGATTTGGATCTAACGTTTTCTTTCCTTACCTTAATAATTAAATTAATAACATAAGAAAACAAAAAAGTTGAGACACGACTAATCAGTATCAATTGTTTTCAATTTCAATTATAACAACATATATGTGTATATGTAAACCCTCGAGCAGAAATTGTTACACGGATACCTAGTCTTATCCACCTTATCCTATAGGGAATTGTCGTACTTGAATTTTGCATTGAATATTTTTCTATTGAATAAGTTGAATCTAAATTGGAAATTCTCATATAGCACCATCGAAAAGATGGGATATGCAGATAACTAGATAGCTATATCCGGATATACTTATACAACGCCCTTTACGCGTTTTAATCGTATTCTACTAATTCTACTAACACTAACAAGGGCTCCCTCTTCTCTGTCTCTGGGAATCCCTTTTTTGAACAATGGTGGAATCAATGAAATAAGTTAAGTGTAAAAACCAACTCGATACTGTTCCAGATTATTCTGTCTTTATCTCATTCATAGAGAATGGATCAAATCATGAATCTATTTCTGGTACCCAATCTTATTGTAATATCATAATAACAATAACAGGTAGAAATTGGATCCATTTGTATATTCTATACAAGACTCCATTAGTCTAAGCTAAGGGACAGAATTTGGTTTCAAAGAATGTTTTATTAATCCATCTCCATTTGGATCCGTCGAAAATTCTCTCTCTTTATTCCTCTGTCTATGCGAATTTCATTGGTATATGGAATTGGATAAAATTTCATGTGATTCAGTAAAAAGAATATACATTCCATCATTGCTCGATCCATCTATATGGTTCGATAAAGAGTTAACCAATAATGGGATTTTTTCA